GTTAATGTAGCTTAAGATTTTATAAAGCAAGACACTGAAAATGTCTAGATGGGCACCATTGCCCCATCAACACAAAGGTTTGGTCCTGGCCTTTCTATTAGTTTTTAGCAGACTTACACATGCAAGCATCCGCATCCCAGTGAGAATGCCCTCCAAATCACTAGAGACTAAAAGGAGCGGGCATCAAGCACACTACACTAGTAGCTCATGACGCCTTGCTTAGCCACACCCCCACGGGATACAGCAGTGACAAAAATTAGGCTATGAACGAAAGTTTGATCTAGCCATGCTAATTAGGGTTGGTAAATTTCGTGCCAGCCACCGCGGTCATACGATTGACCCGAATTAATAGACACCCGGCGTAAAGAGTGTCAAGGAGCAACACAAAAATAAAGTCAAACCTTAATTAAGCTGTAAAAAGCCATAATTAAAATTAAGTTAAACTACGAAAGTAACTTTACCATAAACTGAGTACACGACAACTAAGACCCAAACTGGGATTAGATACCCCACTATGCTTAGTCGTAAACTTAAATAGTCCTAAAACAAGACTATTCGCCAGAGTACTATCGGCAACAGCCCAAAACTCAAAGGACTTGGCGGTGCTTCATATCCTTCTAGAGGAGCCTGTTCTGTAAACGATAAACCACGATTAACCTCACCAATCTTTGCTACTTCAGTCTATATACCGCCATCTTCAGCAAACCCTAAAAAAGGAATGAAAGTAAGCACAACTACTGCACGTAAAAACGTTAGGTCAAGGTGTAACCTATAGATTGGGAAGAAATGGGCTACATTTTCTATAACAAGAACACCCCTTAAACTTATACGAAAGTTTTTATGAAACCTAGAAACTAAAGGAGGATTTAGCAGTAAATTAAGAATAGAATGCTTAATTGAAAAAGGCCATGAAGCACGCACACACCGCCCGTCACCCTCCTCAAGTGCCATAGCAAAGCCTCAGATTACTAATCCATGCTAAGCAAGCGTACAAGAGGAGACAAGTCGTAACAAGGTAAGCATACCGGAAGGTGTGCTTGGATAAACAAGATGTAGCTTAAATAAAGCATCTAGTTTACACCTAGAAGATTCCACAACCTGTGCACATCTTGAACTATATCTAGCCCACACTCCTCCCCATCACTACTACTACAACTCAGTCAAATAAAACATTTACCATACATCTAAAGTATAGGAGATAGAAATTTAACTGTCAGTGGCGCTATAGAGAAAGTACCGTAAGGGAAAGATGAAAGAATAATTAAAAGTAGAAAAAAGCAAAGTTTACCCCTTGTACCTTTTGCATAATGATTTAACTAGTAATAATTTAGCAAAGAGACCTTTAGTTAAATTACCCGAAACCAGACGAGCTACTTATGAGCAGTAACAAGAACAAACTCATCTATGTGGCAAAATAGTGAGAAGACTTATAAGTAGAGGTGAAAAGCCTAACGAGCCTGGTGATAGCTGGTTGTCCAAAAAAGGAATTTCAGTTCAACATTAAACAATACTAAAAACCATATTAAGTTTCAACGTATGCTTAACTGTTAGTCTAAAAAGGTACAGCTTTTTAGAAATGGATACAACCTTTACTAGAGAGTAAGATAAAACTTAAACCATAGTTGGCCTAAAAGCAGCCATCAATTAAGAAAGCGTTCAAGCTCAACAATAAATATAAGTTTTAATCCCAATAATAAATAAACAACTCCTAGCCTGACTATTGGACTAATCTATTTAATTATAGAAGAAATACTGTTAATATGAGTAACAAGAAAATTTTTCTCCTTGCACAAGCTTACATCAGTGACTGATAATATACTGATAATTAACAGCTAATAAATATAACCCAACACTAAACTATTTATTAAACACACTGTTAACCCAACACAGGTGTGCACTAAGGAAAGATTAAAAAGAGTAAAAGGAACTCGGCAAACACAAACCCCGCCTGTTTACCAAAAACATCACCTCTAGCATAACTAGTATTAGAGGCACTGCCTGCCCAGTGACAATCGTTAAACGGCCGCGGTATCTTGACCGTGCAAAGGTAGCATAATCACTTGTTCTCTAAATAAGGACTTGTATGAACGGCCACACGAGGGTTTTACTGTCTCTTACTCTTAATCAGTGAAATTGACCTCCCCGTGAAGAGGCGGGGATAACATAATAAGACGAGAAGACCCTATGGAGCTTTAATTAATCAACTCAAAAAGCATAAAATAATACCACCAAGGGATAACAAAACTTTACATGAGCTGACAATTTCGGTTGGGGTGACCTCGGAGTACAAAAAACCCTCCGAGTGATTAAAACTTAGGCCCACCAGCCAAAGTATAATATCACTTATTGATCCAAAATTTTGATCAACGGAACAAGTTACCCTAGGGATAACAGCGCAATCCTATTCTAGAGTCCATATCGACAATAGGGTTTACGACCTCGATGTTGGATCAGGACATCCTAATGGTGCAGCAGCTATTAAGGGTTCGTTTGTTCAACGATTAAAGTCCTACGTGATCTGAGTTCAGACCGGAGTAATCCAGGTCGGTTTCTATCTATTACGCATTTCTCCTAGTACGAAAGGACAAGAGAAATAAGGCCAACTTTAAAAAAGCGCCTTCAAACAATTAGTGACCCAATCTCAACCTAATAACCTAGCGCAAACACATCCTGCCCGAGACCAGGGCTTTGTTGAAGTGGCAGAGTACGGCAATTGCATAAAACTTAAGCTTTTATACTCAGAGGTTCAAATCCTCTCTTCAACAAATGTTTATAGTTAACATTTTAATACTCATTCTTCCTATTCTTTTAGCCGTAGCATTCCTAACACTAGTAGAACGCAAAATCCTAGGCTACATACAGTTCCGAAAAGGACCAAACATCGTAGGCCCATATGGCCTATTACAACCCTTCGCCGATGCAATCAAACTATTCACTAAAGAACCCTTACGACCAGCCACATCTTCCACCACTATATTTATAATTGCACCTGTACTTGCATTAACCTTAGCTCTCACAATATGAGCTCCCCTGCCTATACCACACCCACTCATCAACATAAACCTAGGAGTACTCTTCATACTAGCAATATCAAGTCTAGCTGTTTACTCTGTCCTATGATCTGGCTGAGCTTCCAATTCAAAATATGCTCTAATCGGAGCTCTACGAGCAGTAGCACAGACAATCTCATATGAAGTAACGCTAGCTATTATTCTATTATCCGTACTTCTAATAAACGGCTCCTTCACTTTATCTACACTAAACACTACACAAGAAAAATTATGATTACTCTTCCCTTCATGACCATTAGCCATAATATGATTTATTTCCACCTTAGCAGAAACTAACCGAGCCCCCTTCGACCTTACAGAAGGGGAATCAGAACTCGTATCTGGTTTCAACGTAGAATATGCTGCCGGCCCCTTCGCCCTATTCTTCCTAGCAGAATATGCCAACATTATCATAATAAATATATTCACAACTATTTTATTTCTAGGAGCATTCCACGATCCCTACACACCAGAACTATGTACAACAAATCTAATTGTCAAATCACTACTACTAACAATATCTTTCCTATGAATCCGAGCATCCTACCCCCGATTCCGATACGACCAACTAATACATCTCCTCTGAAAAAATTTCCTCCCATTAACACTAGCCCTCTGCATATGACACATCTCATTACCCATCATAACAGCAGGCATCCCACCCCAAACATAAAACAAGAAATATGTCTGACAAAAGAATTACTTTGATAGAGTAAATAATAGAGGTTTAAATCCTCTTATTTCTAGAATAATAGGAATCGAACCTACCCTTAAGAATTCAAAATTCTCCGTGCTACCACACTACACCATAATCTATAGTAAGGTCAGCTAAATAAGCTACCGGGCCCATACCCCGGAAATGTTGGTTCATATCCTTCCCATACTAATTAACCCATTCGTCTCTATCACCCTACTAACTACCCTTATCCTAAGCACAATAATTGTCACTATCAGCTCCCATTGACTATTCGCCTGAATCGGACTAGAAATAAATATAATAGCCATCATTCCCATCATAATGAAAAAACCTAATCCCCGAGCCACAGAAGCCTCAACCAAATACTTTCTAACACAAGCTACAGCATCCTCATTACTTATATTAGCAATTATCATTAACCTAATACACTCCAGCCAATGAACCATCATAAAACTATTCGACCCAACAGCATCCATTCTAATAACAATAGCCCTAGCCATTAAACTAGGATTATCCCCTTTTCATTTCTGAGTACCAGAAGTTACACAAGGCATTCCTCTAAGCACAGGACTAATCCTACTTACATGACAAAAACTAGCACCTATCTCAATTCTTTACCAAATCTCACCATCAATCAACCTACATCTGATAATCACCATATCCTTCCTGTCAATCCTAATCGGAGGCTGAGGCGGACTAAACCAAACACAACTCCGAAAGATCATAGCCTACTCATCAATCGCCCACATAGGATGAATAACCGCTATTCTACTATACAGTCCAACCCTCACCCTACTAAACTTATTAATCTATATTGTAATAACCTTCACTATATTTATATTATTAATCCAAAACTCCACTACCACCACGCTACTACTATCCCAAACATGAAACACAACACCCGTTATAACAACATTTACCATACTCACCCTACTCTCCATAGGAGGACTTCCCCCACTCACAGGCTTTATACCCAAATGAATAATTATCCAAGAACTAACAAAAAACGACACCCTCATCCTGCCCACCCTTATAGCCATCACAGCTCTACTCAACCTATACTTCTACATACGCCTTGCCTACTCCACAGCATTAACCCTATTCCCCTCTACCAACAATATAAAAATAAAATGACAATTTTACCACACAAAACAAATAACCCTTCTACCAACAGCAATTGTACTCTCCACAATACTCCTACCCCTTACACCAGCACTCTTTATCCTGCTATAGGGGTTTAGGTTAAATAAGACCAAGAGCCTTCAAAGCCCTAAGCAAGTATAATTTTACTTAACCCCTGCCCAATAAGGATTGCAAGACTATATCCTACATCAATTGAATGCAAATCAAACACTTTAATTAAGCTAAATCCTCACTAGATTGGAGGGATACATCTCCCACGAACTTTTAGTTAACAGCTAAATACCCTAGTAAACTGGCTTCAATCTACTTCTCCCGCCGCAAGAAAAAAAAGGCGGGAGAAGTCCCGGCAGCATTGAAGCTGCTTCTTTGAATTTGCAATTCAAAATGATTATTCACTACAGGACTTGGCAAAAAGAGGACTTTACCCCTGTCTTTAGATTTACAGTCTAATGCCTACTCGGCCATTTTACCTATGTTCATAAACCGATGACTATTCTCTACCAATCACAAAGACATTGGAACTCTGTACTTACTATTTGGCGCCTGGGCAGGAATAGTGGGTACTGGCCTAAGCTTGTTGATTCGTGCTGAATTAGGTCAACCTGGCACACTTATCGGAGACGACCAACTCTACAATGTTCTAGTAACAGCTCACGCCTTCGTAATAATCTTCTTTATAGTTATGCCTATCATAATTGGGGGCTTTGGAAACTGACTAGTTCCTCTAATAATCGGAGCCCCTGATATGGCATTCCCTCGTCTAAACAACATAAGCTTCTGACTACTCCCTCCTTCCTTTCTGCTACTGATAGCATCTTCAATAGTTGAAGCCGGCGCAGGTACAGGCTGAACTGTATACCCTCCCCTAGCCGGAAATCTCGCACATGCAGGAGCCTCAGTAGACCTAACTATTTTCTCCCTACATTTAGCCGGCGTATCTTCAATCCTTGGAGCTATCAACTTCATCACAACTATTATTAATATAAAACCACCCGCTATAACTCAATACCAAACACCTCTCTTCGTCTGATCAGTCCTAGTTACAGCAGTTTTACTTTTACTATCACTACCTGTCTTAGCAGCCGGAATTACTATACTATTAACCGATCGAAATTTAAACACAACCTTTTTCGATCCAGCAGGAGGAGGGGACCCAATCTTATACCAACACTTGTTCTGATTTTTTGGTCATCCAGAAGTATATATTTTAATTCTACCAGGTTTCGGAATAATTTCACACATCGTTACCTATTATTCGGGGAAAAAAGAGCCTTTTGGGTACATAGGAATAGTATGGGCCATAGTTTCTATTGGTTTCCTAGGTTTCATTGTATGAGCTCACCACATGTTTACAGTTGGAATAGACGTAGACACACGAGCATATTTTACATCTGCTACTATAATTATCGCAATTCCTACAGGAGTAAAAGTTTTCAGCTGACTAGCAACACTTCACGGAGGAAATATCAAATGATCTCCCGCCTTAATATGAGCACTAGGCTTTATTTTCTTATTTACGGTAGGAGGTTTAACCGGTATTATCCTAGCTAACTCATCCCTAGATATCATTCTCCACGACACCTATTATGTAGTTGCCCATTTTCACTATGTGCTCTCAATAGGAGCTGTCTTTGCCATTATAGGAGGCTTCGTCCACTGATTCCCACTATTCTCAGGATACACACTCAACTCAACATGAACAAAAATCCAATTCACAATTATATTCGTAGGTGTAAATATAACATTCTTCCCACAACACTTCCTAGGCCTATCTGGAATACCTCGCCGATATTCCGATTATCCAGATGCTTACACAACATGAAATACCATCTCATCAATAGGCTCATTTATCTCATTAACAGCAGTCATACTAATAATCTTCATTATCTGAGAAGCATTCGCATCTAAACGAGAAGTATTAGCAGTAGACCTCACCTCTACAAATCTTGAATGACTAAATGGATGTCCTCCACCATACCATACATTCGAAGAACCAGTGTACATCAACCTAAAATATTCAAGAAAGGAAGGAATCGAACCCCCTCTAATCGGTTTCAAGCCAACATCATAACCATTATGTCTTTCTTTATAAGCGAGATATTAGTAAAGTCTTACGTAACTTTGTCAAAGTTAAATCACAAGTGAAAATCCTGTATATCTCCATGGCATATCCCTTCCAACTAGGCTTACAAGACGCAGCATCACCTGTTATAGAGGAACTTCTACAATTTCATGACCACGCATTAATAATTGTCTTCCTAATTAGCTCCTTAGTTCTTTATATTATTACACTAATACTTACAACTAAATTAACACACACTAGCACAATAGACGCTCAAGAAGTAGAAACCATTTGAACCGTCCTACCAGCCATCATCTTAATCATAATTGCCCTACCCTCTCTACGAATCCTCTATATAATAGACGAAATCAATAATCCCTCTCTTACCGTAAAAACAATAGGACATCAATGATACTGAAGCTACGAATATACCGACTACGAAGACCTAAACTTTGACTCATACATAATTCCAACCTCAGACCTAAAACCAGGCGAACTGCGACTGTTAGAAGTAGACAATCGAATGGTCCTACCCATACAAATGACAATCCGAATACTAGTCTCCTCAGAAGATGTATTACACTCATGAGCTGTCCCTTCCCTAGGCCTAAAAACAGACGCAATTCCTGGACGCCTAAATCAAACAACTCTAATATCAACACGACCTGGTCTATTCTATGGACAGTGTTCAGAGATTTGTGGCTCAAATCACAGCTTCATACCAATCGTTCTCGAACTAGTACCTCTAGAGAACTTTGAAAAATGATCCGCATCCATATTATAATCTCACTGAGAAGCTAAACCAGCGTTAACCTTTTAAGTTAAAGATTGAGAGTTATAAACTCCCCTTAGTGATATGCCACAACTAGATACATCAACATGGCTCCTTACCATTCTCTCCATGATCTTCACCCTATTCACACTACTTCAACTAAAAATCTCGAAGCACTTTTATTCCCCTTCCCCTAAACCAATGGACTCTAAACTACAAAAACAACAAGCCCCTTGAAACCATACATGAACGAAAATCTATTTGCCTCTTTCATAATCCCAGTTATACTAGGTATTCCCATTACCACCCTGATTATTATATTTCCCACTATATTATTCCCAACACCGAATCGATTAATTAATAACCGTATAATCGCTATCCAACAATGACTTACCAAACTCGCATCAAAACAACTAATAATTACACATAACCCCAAAGGACAAACCTGATCCCTAATACTCATCTCACTTTTCCTTTTCATCGCTTCCACAAACCTTCTTGGAATACTACCTCACTCATTCACACCTACCACTCAACTCTCTATAAACTTAGGCATAGCCATTCCATTATGAGCTGGCACCGTCTTTGTCGGCTTCCGTAACAAGACAAAAATATCCCTAGCCCACCTTTTACCATTAGGCACACCCACTTTCCTAATTCCTATACTAGTAATAATCGAAACAATCAGCCTATTTATTCAACCTTTAGCCCTAGCAGTACGGCTAACAGCTAACATCACAGCAGGACACCTACTACTACACCTAATTGGAAGCACAACTCTTGCACTAATAAGCATTAATCTATTCACAGCCCTCATCACATTTACTATCCTTACTCTATTAGTTATCCTCGAATTCGCTGTAGCCCTAATCCAAGCCTACGTATTCACCTTACTAGTAAGCCTATACCTGCAGGACAATACATAATGACCCACCAAACCCACTCATATCATATAGTAAACCCCAGTCCTTGACCACTTACAGGAGCTCTCTCAGCATTTCTCATAACATCAGGCCTAATCATATGATTTCACTTCAACTCAATAATTCTACTGACTTTAAGTTTTCTAACAAATGCCCTAACAATATACCAATGATGACGAGACATCATCCGAGAAAGTACTTTCCAAGGCCACCATACACCAACCGTTCAAAAAGGACTTCGATATGGCATAATCTTATTTATCTTATCAGAAGTCCTATTTTTTACAGGCTTCTTCTGAGCCTTTTACCACTCAAGCCTTGCCCCTACTCCCGAACTAGGAGGCTCCTGACCACCAACAGGTATCCACCCCTTAAATCCACTAGAAGTCCCACTCCTCAATACTTCCGTACTATTAGCTTCCGGTGTATCTATTACTTGAGCCCACCATAGTCTAATAGAGGGTGATCGCAAGCATATACTCCAAGCCCTTTTCATTACAATTATACTTGGCCTTTATTTCACCCTACTCCAAGCATCAGAATACTATGAAGCCCCATTTACAATCTCAGACGGAGTTTACGGTTCCACTTTCTTCGTAGCCACAGGCTTCCACGGACTACATGTCATCATTGGATCTACTTTCCTCATCATCTGCTTCATACGCCAAATAATGTTCCACTTCACATCAAATCACCACTTTGGCTTCGAAGCCGCTGCTTGATACTGACACTTCGTAGACGTTGTATGATTATTCCTCTATGTATCAATTTATTGATGAGGCTCATAGTTCTTTTAGTATTAACAAGTACAACTGACTTCCAATCAGTTAGTTTCGGTACACTCCGAAAAAGAACAATAAACCTTCTATTAACACTGCTAACGAATACAACCCTAGCCCTACTACTAATACTTATTGCTTTTTGACTTCCCCAACTAAACGTCTATGCAGAAAAAACTAGCCCCTACGAATGTGGCTTTGATCCAATAGGATCTGCTCGCCTACCCTTTTCCATAAAATTCTTCTTAGTAGCAATTACCTTCCTCCTCTTTGACCTAGAAATCGCCCTTCTACTCCCCTTACCTTGAGCAATCCAAACAAGTAATCTAACAACAATACTTCTTATGTCCCTATTCCTAATCTCCTTACTAGCAGCTAGTCTAGCCTATGAATGAACCCAAAAGGGCCTAGAATGAGATAAATATGATACTTAGTTTAAAATAAAACAAGTGGTTTCGACCCACTAGACTGTGATCTAAACTCACAAGTACCAAATGTCCCTAGTCCACATTAATATTCTAATTGCCTTCACAGCATCCCTCACAGGCTTACTAATATACCGATCCCACCTAATATCCGCATTATTATGTCTAGAAGGTATAGTACTATCATTATTCATCTTAGCAGCCCTTACAATCCTAAATACACACTTCACCCTAGCCCACATGATACCAATCATCCTCCTAGTATTTGCAGCCTGCGAAGCAGCTATTGGACTAGCTTTATTAGTCATGGTCTCCAATACATATGGTACTGACTATGTACAAAACCTCAACCTCCTTCAATGCTAAAATTTATTATTCCTACTATCATACTTATACCCCTGACCTGACTATCAAAAGGTAATTTTATCTGAATCAACACTACAGCCCACAGTTTATTAATCAGCTTTACAAGTTTACTCCTACTTAACCAATTTAATGATAACAGCCTTAACTACTCTTTAACATTTTTCTCTGACTCCCTTTCCGCACCACTCTTAATACTAACAATATGACTCCTCCCCTTAATACTAATAGCAAGTCAATTCCACCTCCTAAAAGAACCACTTGCCCGAAAAAAGCTTTACATTACAATACTAATCATACTACAAGTCCTCTTAATCATAACCTTCACCGCTACAGAACTAATTATGTTTTATATTACATTTGAAGCCACATTAATCCCTACTCTCATTATCATTACCCGTTGAGGCAACCAAACAGAACGACTTAACGCTGGACTCTATTTCTTATTCTATACACTTATAGGATCTCTCCCTTTACTAGTAGCATTAACATATCTACAAAATACAGTAGGTTCCCTAAACTTCCTACTATTGCAATACTGAGCTCAACCATTATCAACCTCCTGATCTAACACCTTCATATGGCTAGCTTGCATGATAGCCTTCCTAGTAAAAATACCCCTCTACGGATTACATCTTTGATTACCCAAAGCACATGTAGAGGCCCCCATTGCAGGCTCAATAGTCCTTGCAGCTGTACTGCTAAAACTCGGAGGCTATGGTATACTACGAATTACATCAATCCTTAATCCCCTAACAGAACACATAGCCTATCCTTTTCTTGTATTATCCCTATGAGGAATAATCATGACTAGTTCCATTTGCCTGCGCCAAACAGACCTAAAATCACTAATCGCATACTCCTCAGTCAGTCACATAGCACTCGTCATTGCAGCTATCCTTATCCAAACCCCTTGAAGTTATATAGGAGCTACCGCCCTAATAATCGCCCATGGTCTTACATCCTCCATACTATTCTGTTTAGCAAACTCAAACTACGAACGCATTCACAGCCGAACCATAATCCTAGCACGAGGACTACAAATCTTTTTCCCACTAATAACTACCTGATGACTATTAGCATGTTTAACAAATCTCGCTCTACCTCCTACCATTAATCTGATTGGAGAACTACTCGTAATTATATCAACTTTCTCATGATCAAATCTCACTATTATCCTAATAGGAGCAAACATTGTAATCACAGCCCTCTACTCCTTATATATATTAATCACAACACAACGTGGCAAACACACACACCATATCAATAATCTCACCCCTATCTTTACACGAGAACATGCCTTAATAACCCTACACATTATTCCCCTCCTACTCCTATCACTAAATCCTAAAATCATTCTAGGACCTCTTTATTGTAAGTATAGTTTAAAAAAACCATTAGTTTGTGAAACTAAAAACAGAAGATAAAACCTTCTTACTTACCGAAAAAGTGATCGCAAGAACTGCTAACTCATGCACCCCACACTTAACAATGTGGCTTTTTCAAGCTTTTAAAGGATAGTAGTTATCCATTGGTCTTAGGAACCAAAAAATTGGTGCAACTCCAAATAAAAGTAATAAACCTATTTACTTCTTCCACCCTGCTCACACTACTTATACTAATCACCCCCGTCATAGCATCTAGTACAGACTTCTACAAAAACAACAAATATCAACACTATGTAAAAAATATAACCCTCTTTGCTTTCATCACCAGCCTGATCCCAATAACAATATTTATCCACACAAATCAAGAAATACTTATCTCAAACTGACACTGAATCACCATTCATACTCTTAAATTAACACTCAGCTTTAAAATAGACTACTTTTCACTCATATTTATACCTGTAGCACTATTCATCACATGGTCTATTATGGAATTTTCAATATGATATATGCACTCTGACCCCCACATCAACCAATTCTTCAAATATTTACTCATCTTCCTCATCACTATAATTATTCTCGTTACAGCCAACAACCTCTTCCAATTATTTATTGGGTGAGAAGGAGTAGGTATTATATCTTTCCTACTAATCGGCTGATGATTTGGACGAACAGATGCTAATACAGCCGCCCTTCAAGCAATCCTATACAACCGCATTGGAGACATTGGATTTCTCCTATCTATGGCCTGATTCCTGCATAATACAAACGCATGAGATCTACAACAAATCTTTACACTTAACCAAAATCCACCAATCCTCCCTCTCATAGGACTTACACTAGCCGCAGCCGGAAAATCGGCCCAATTTGGTCTACACCCATGACTACCCTCGGCAATAGAAGGTCCAACTCCAGTCTCAGCCTTACTTCACTCAAGCACAATAGTCGTAGCAGGAATTTTCCTACTTATCCGCTTCTACCCTTTAACAGAAAACAATAAATTCATTCAAACAACAATACTTTCTCTAGGTGCCCTCACTACCTTATTCACAGCTATCTGTGCCTTAACCCAAAATGATATTAAAAAAATTATTGCTTTCTCCACCTCCAGCCAACTTGGCCTAATAATAGTAACATTAGGCCTCAATCAACCACACCTAGCATTCCTGCACATTTGCACACATGCTTTCTTCAAGGCCATGTTATTCTTATGTTCAGGCTCCATCATTCATAATTTAAATAATGAACAAGATATTCGAAAGATAGGAGGACTATACAAAATTCTTCCCTTCACCACAACTGCCCTAATCATCGGCTGTTTCGCACTAACAGGAATACCATTTCTTACAGGATTCTATTCTAAAGACCTCATCATTGAAGCCGCCACTTCGTCTTATACCAACGCCTGAGCCCTATTACTAACACTAATCGCCACCTCCATAACAGCTATTTACAGCACCCGTATCATCTTCTTTACTCTACTAGAACAACCCCGCTTCCCTCCTCTCATAAACATTAATGAAACTAACCCAATACTGATTAACCCCATCAAACGCCTCTTAATCGGAAGCATCTTTGCCGGATTCATCCTCTCCAACAGCATACCCCCAATAACCACCCCTCTGATAACCATGCCTCCATACCTAAAACTAACAGCCCTTATAGTAACAATCCTAGGCTTCACCCTCGCATTCGAAATCAACACCTACTCAAAAAACCTAAAATATCCCTACCCATCAGACCCTACTAAATTCTCCACTCTATTAGGCTATTTCCCTACAATTATACACCGCTTACCCCCTCATCTATTCCTAACAATAAGCCAGAAATTCGCAACCTCCTTGCTAGACTTAACCTGAACAGAAACAATTCTACCAAAAACAACAGCTTCCATTCAACTAAAAGCCTCCACACTAACCTCAAACCAAAAAGGACTTATCAAACTCTACTTCCTATCTTTCCTTATCACCATAACCCTTAGCATGTTACTATTTAATTACCCCGAGTAATCTCCATAATAACCACCACACCAATAAACAGAGACCACCCTGTAACAATAACCAACCAGGTACCATAACTATATAATGCAGCAATCCCTATGGCTTCCTCACTAAAAAAACCAGAGTCCCCTGTATCATAAATAACTCAATCCCCTATCCCATTAAACTCAAATACAATATTCACTTTCCCATCCTCTAAAACATACAGTACTACTAATAACTCTAACACCAAACCTAAAAGAAATCCCCCAAGTACAACTTTATTAGAAACCCAAACCTCAGGATACTGCTCAGTAGCCATAGCCGTTGTATAACCAAACACAACTAATATTCCTCCTAAATAAATTAAAAATACTATTAAACCTAAAAATGAGCCCCCAAAGCTAAAAACAATTCCACATCCCATAGCACCACCCACAATCAACCCTAAACCACCATAAATTGGTGAAGGTTTTGAAGAAACCCCCACAAGACTAATTACAAAAATAGTGCTCATAATAAAAACAATATACATTGCCATTATTCTCACATGGACTCCAACCATGACCAATGACATGAAAAATCATCGTTGTAATTCAACTACAAGAACCCTAATGACCAACATCCGAAAAACACACCCACTAATAAAAATTATCAACGACGCATTCATTGACTTACCTTCCCCATCTAACATCTCCTCATGATGAAATTTTGGCTCCCTACTAGGCCTCTGCTTAATTATACAAATCCTAACAGGCCTATTCCTAGCAATACATTACACACCAGACACCTCAACTGCCTTTTCATCAGTCGCACACATCTGTCGAGACGTCAACTATGGCTGATTCATCCGCTATTTACATGCAAACGGAGCTTCTATATTCTTCATCTGCCTTTACGCCCACATCGGACGTGGCTTATACTATGGCTCCTATATATTCCAAGAAACATGAAATATCGGTGTACTTCTACTATTAACAGTTATAGCCACCGCATTCGTAGGCTACGTCCTACCATGAGGACAAATATCATTCTGAGGCGCAACCGTTATCACCAATCTCCTATCAGCAATCCCTTACATCGGCACTACCCTAGTAGAATGAATCTGAGGCGGATTTTCCGTAGACAAAGCAACACTGACACGCTTTTTCGCCTTCCATTTCATCCTCCCATTCATAATTACAGCATTAGCAGCTGTTCACCTGCTGTTCCTACACGAGACAGGATCCAATAACCCTACAGGAATCCCATCTAACATAGATATAATCCCGTTCCACCCTTATTATACAATTAAAGATATCCTAGGCGCTTTACTCTTAATTCTAACCCTACTAGCACTAACCCTATTCACCCCTGACCTACTAGGAGACCCTGATAACTACACTCCAGCAAATCCACTAAGCACCCCTGCACACATCAAACCAGAATGATATTTCCTATTCGCATATGCAATCCTACGATCAATTCCCAACAAACTTGGAGGAGTACTAGCACTACTACTTTCCATTCTTATCCTAATCTTCATCCCAATACTTCAAACATCCAAACAACGAAGCATAATATTCCGACCCTTTAGCCAACTCCTATTTTGAACTCTAGTCGCAGATCTCCTAACCTTAACATGAATCGGGGGCCAACCTGTAGAACACCCATACATCATTGTAGGCCAATTAGCATCCATTCTATATTTCCTCTTAATTCTAGTGCTAATACCAACAGTCAGCCTCATTGAAAATAAACTCTTAAAATGAAGAGTCTTTGTAGTATAATAAAATACCCCGGTCTTGTAAACCGGAAAAGGAGAACCCAACTCCTCCCTAAGACTCAAGGAAGAGACATTAAACCTCACCACCAACACCCAAAGCTGGAATTCTACATAAACTATTCCTTGAAAAAAGCTTATTGTATAATTACCACAACACCACAGTACTATGTCAGTATTAAAAATAATTTGTTCCAAAAAACATTTATTATATACATCACACACATACATATACATGTCAATATTTAGTCCTTTTTCATAAATATTTATATGTACATGCTATGTATTATTGTGCATTCATTTATTTTCCATACGATAAGTTAAAGCTCGTATTAATTATCATTAATTTTACATATTACATAATTTGCATGCTCTTACATATTATATATCCTCTAACAATTTTATTTCCATTATATCCTATGGTCGCTCCATTAGATCACGAGCTTAATCACCATGCCGCGTGAAACCAGCAACCCGCTCGGCAGGGATCCCTCTTCTCGCACCGGGCCCATAACTCGTGGGGGTAGCTAACAGTGATCTTTATAAGACATCTGGTTCTTACTTCAGGACCATTTTAACTTAAAATCGCCCACTCGTTCCTCTTAAATAAGACATCTCGATGGACTTATGACTAATCAGCCCATGCCTAACATAACTGAGATTCCATACATTTGGTATCTTTTATTTTTGGGGGGGGGCCTGCATCGACTCAGCTATGGCCTTAAAAAGGCCCTGTCACAGTCAGATAAATTGTAGCTGGACCTGTGTGTATTTTTGATTGGACTAGCACAACCAACAGGTGTTATTTAATTAATGGTTACAGGACATAGTACTCTATTATTCCCCCCGGGCTCAAAAAACCCTATCTCATAGGGGTTTAAACCCCCCTTACCCCTTACAAAACTAACCGTCTGCTTTAATATTCACCACCCCCCTACAGTGCTTCGTCCCTAGATTTACGTACACTTTTTTTAATAAATTAATACTAAATCTGACACAAGCCCCATAATGAAATTATACAAATAATTTTCTACTCCACAG